TATGTTATGGAATGAACTCCCCCCCCTCCCGGATAGGAGGGGGGATCCTTCTCCTTCCTCTTCTCCAAACCCCGATTCGCCATCTTCTTCAAACTCCCATTCGCCTTTTTCTTCAAACCCCGATTCGCCTTCTTTTTCATAGAGAAATTTCTGATCAATGATAGAACAAGATCCATTTTGCATCATATAGAACGGATTCCTTGGTTCGGACCGAAGAAGCAATGTCACTCGATCATTATCAAACTGACTGCAATCTTTTTCTGTCCGTGAGGATCCCACCAGAGCGACTTCTACTTCTAATAGGCCGTTAACTAGATCAGAATCATCCTCAGCGAATTTATAAGAAGCGGCGAGCCCATTTGCATTTGGATCATCGGGTCCGAGTGGAGACCAAATATCTTGAGCGACCGATCCGGCAGAACAACTCAAAAGATAAAGAAGTATCGTTAATCTCTTCATGCTCATTCCAAGTTCGAAGTACCATTTGGACAAATAAGAATCCCCTACCGCACTGAAGTTTGTCTTTAGAAAGATAGATATAGGATCTATGGGGCAATTACTTAGGCAATTACTTAGAAGTACATTTTGTGCAACAGCCCTTCCTATCTGATAGAAAATGATCCCATGATCCCTAACCGATCTTACCCGGTATCGAAACTCCCAAAATTGTCTATGAAGAGCTGATCTAATTGTATTAGTGTCTATAATTGATTTCTTCTGTGCAAGACTAATTGATATGGCCTCATTGGTAAGTGCTACAAGATCTCGTGCACAGGGATCCATGGTTATGGACCCGAATCCGTTAGTATGGAACATTTTCTTTTCCAAGTGAAATCCCCTACTATATGAAAGAATGAAAAAGTGCTTTCGCCGTTGTGGAATAAGAGGCCTTCGCATCTTAATGCATGTATTGAATTTATTCGGAGCTATTAGACCGGGATCCACTTTTTTGGGAATATGAGTCGAAGCAATAACAAGAAAATTTCTAGTGGAACCTCTTTCACAATCTCTGTAGAGATAGTTCTCTAATATACCGAGGGATAAGTAATTCGACTCATTCACAGACAGATCATGAATGTTTGGAATCCATATTATGCAATGGGACATTGCTTTTGCGAATTCTAATCGAACTAATTCTAATTGAAAGGTGGTATTAAATGGGACCGTTTCTATTTCCGGCGCCGTATATACAGCTCGCGCTTCCATCATAGTTATCCACAGCTCCATATCAAAACCAAAGTCAGCATCGATATCGCCAATATCATCAAAATCGTCATCATCAAAATCGTCATCATCCGTAGTGTTGCTATCGTCCTCAATCTCATCCAAATCATCCTCTTCAATAAAAATCCGTTTAGGCTCGTCATTCCGGAACTCGTCCGTAAATAACATAATGAAAGGAAAATAGGAGTTTGTCGCTAGGTATTTGACCAAATAGGATCGTCCAAGTCCTTTAGAACCTATCACTAAAATATTCCTAGAAAGGGATAGGGCTGAGCGGAGCGAAAAGGGTCTTGGTCTTGCATGAGATGGGAAATGAGAACTATTAGTCCTACACAAGGTTTGTGAATAAGTGATTGTCTGATAATGAGCAAGGAAGATCCGTCTTTCTGCTAAACAGGATCTATTGAACTCATAATTCATTAGATACTTTTTATGAATGTCAACTAAGTATCGTAAGTAAATTGATCCCGGTTGTTCAATCATTTGATAACCAGAGTCATTTTTTGATAAATGATCACTATGAGTATGAGTCAGACTCAATAGAATTTGATCAATCCCTTTTTTTGTCGTTAAGGTGGAGAAATGAACCATGAATTGTTTTTCTTCCTCATCAGCATCAATCCAATTACTGTTCTCAAACAACCAGGATTCTGTTTTATCATCAATCCAATCAACGTTCATGAGTGACCAAGATTCTATTTTATCAGAAAAAAAATCACCGTTCGCGTTTTTTATTTTTATTATCAATGAATAGATCTCTTTACTTGTACGACTTAGATGTTTCGTATTTCTCGAAAAAGTGATTCGATTGATGGGATTTGGTAGAATACTGAATTGTTCCAGAGCAACTAAAAAGAGATTCTTTAACCAGAAAGAATTCAGTTGAGATGTAGGATACCCATCCAGAAGTTTTTGCAACTCAATCGCGTATGATGGAATCATCAAAGATTTGATCTTTTCTAACTCTGTCTGTAACTTACTAGAGGCTCGGGAAACAAAGAGAAGATGTGTACAAACGAGATATCCAGCAACAAGAAGAAGGAAAAGGATTGAATAGAGGAACTCCTGAGCATTTGGTGATCTCAGATGTGTCCATATCAATGGAACGGGCGACTCATGATTTCGATGAATCATTTCTTCGGACAGAAGAAGATTCTGTAAACACTTCCTCGAAATCTGACTTATCCGATTCTTCCACAATGGAAAAATCGACCACCATTTTTTCCGCCTAATACCATGAAAAGTGGATACAAATTTTTGACGGATACTTAGTATG